GGTTTACATATAGTTATATATATTGTTATAATGGAAATTGAGAATTATGTATAAATTTTGATTTTTTATATCATAAAGAAAACATAAATTAAGATTCAAATCCAACTAAAAAAAAATTATTGAATTCACAGTTAGCAGCTAATAGTTAATGGTTCAAATTTCTCATAAATTTTGGCTTTTGTGACTGACAATCCACACTTTCTTTTTCATTTTAAATAGAAAAGGAGGAGGGTTTCTTTTAGGAAAGGCATGAAGGAAAACAGAATGAAAAATACAAGTTACCCAAACCAAAAGAACTAAAAAAGGTAAAAATTGCATCTAGATTGTATCCTTTTGGCGACATGGCCGAGTGGTAAGGCGGGGGACTGCAAATCCTTTGTCCCCAGTTCAAATCTGGGTGTCGCCTGATTAACAAAATACTAAAAATCCCCTATTCTCTTCTGCAGATCTAACTCTTTTGCTAATAGAAAAAAAACTGGCTCAATGAGTCCCCAGCAGAAGCAGAGGAAAAGGACTTTTTTTATACTTGTTCAAGCATCAGGTATAGGGTTTTTGTAAAAAATGATAAATCCCTGAATTCCTGATAAAGAAAGATTATAGTGAGGAAACGGGCGGAATTTTGATCCGGACTCACGAGAGTCTCTGAGTGCTCAGGCATTGAATCAATATTCTATTGAATAGATAATTGGAATTTTTTATAAATAGAGATTTCGTTGATTAGTTCATCAATAGTGTTGGGTCAGAATCCCTTTTTGACTCTGCGCCATTGATTCCACTATTATTAGTGAGCAATAATAGAAAAATTCCTTCATATTCATAGAAATAGAGGACATAATTCACATGGATATAGTAAGTCTCGCTTGGGCTGGTTTAATGGTAGTCTTTACATTTTCTCTTTCACTCGTAGTATGGGGAAGAAGTGGACTCTAGAAATACTATTAGTTGAGGAATAAAACTTTATCAATTGTTTTATAGATCATTCTGAAAAGGGTTTTTAACCATTTTTTGATTTCAAATCAAAATAGATTCATTTCGAAAGTCCGTTGAATTCTAGTGGAATTAATATGTTAATATGTTATATAAAGAATACGCTTTCAATCAAAGAAATATTTCAATCATTCCCACGAATTCTTTAGTATTTTATACACTGTAGAATATTTTTTACACTCCAATAAAATTCGGAGAAAGTATGGTAGAAAGAAAGATATGAATCTTTCTTTCTACCATATACTATCAGATCGCATAGACTACTGCCGATTCTAGTCCGCGCATTTCAGTTAAGACGCGGAATTTAAATCCTTTTCGTCAGAAGTCAAGTTTCGTTCAAATTTATTAATCATTTTTACTTTGATTTTGACTAATTGTTTTTACGTAAATGATAAGTAGAAAAGCAGTAGGCACGAGAACGAACAATGCAGTAGCAATAAATGCAAGAATATTTACTTCCATAATATAATAGTTTTTTTATTTGAATTTTATTTCACAATAACTCGAGATTTAATCCCATACAGATGATAAATCTTTTGCCTGTAAATTCAATGGATGAATTCCCTCTTGAGGGAATGGAATTGAATCGAATCAATATCATAAATAACAATATCTGAACTATGAAATCAACTCATTGTCAAGAATTGAATAGTATACCATAGGAAAATCTTTTATCTACACCGAATCAAATCAAAAGCGGGATTCCTGATCCAATCAAGACTTTTTTATTTCCTGTTCCGTTCTTTTTTTTCGATAACCTACCCTACGCCTTTCTTCTATCATTATCCGATGAAGTATCATCGGACGGCCCTTCCACTTCCATTAGACCAAAACCCAAATAAACAATAGAGCTAAAATGGAAAAAGAAAGCGGTTAAGTTCTAAACTCTTTTTTTTAATGATCTAATTTTCTTTGAAGACAAAGACGTGTGGTAAAGATGAATCCGTGTAAAAAGTATTTAATATTCTATTTCTAATATTCTATTATATTAATAGTAGCATTTTCGATGTTGATGGGATTCCGAAAATACAAGAAATCAAAAATGGAGAGGAATTTTTATTTATTCCTTCACTAATTCATCCCTTCTCGAAGAAAAGTGCTATTGTGGGACGATCTTTATCTTTCTTTTATCCTCTTTCCTAAGATTTTTATATTAGGACTAGGGCACATATATCAAAAGTTCAGTGTGCAATTTGAATAAAATTTTCAAATTCAAATTAGGAAATTTCCTAATTGAAGTTACCCAAAATAAGAACTAAAACCCGAGATAATGACATTCGGAAACGTAGTTCAGGGAGGAATTAGATTCCCTTTATTTTGATTTTGGGTCATATAAAAAAAGAAATTCTATTTGTGTATGTGCTACTAAGAACCCTGTGGTACTCTCTTCTCTGTCCATATTCTATTATATTATGTATGAACAATCGAAAAATAAGACCAATCTATCTTGGAATCCTGAATATAATGCTACCAACAATTGTACTAATTCAAATATATCTTTATACCATAAATT